GTAAAAAAAGAAATATTATAATATTTTTAACACAACTCAAATATGAAATAAATACCGTAGGGATTCTCCTGTTTAAGGGGGGTTTGCAGGAATCATAAGGATCTCACGAGTATTGGGGGGGTAGGGGGGGTTTGACCCGCAGAAGCCGAGGGGGATATATAACAGGGATGTTAGGAGAAAAATTTACATGTTATGCACATGATATCAGTTATGCAATTCTTAATTGAATATCCTTTTGAACTTCATCTTTGTTATCTGATGCAAGAAAATGTTCTACCTTGGCTGTTAAATTGCGTGCACTCTGAAATGTCAATTGAAAGGAAAAAAGAAAAGAGAACCCCTTGTCCGCTGGAGTGAACGCCCGGCATGTTGGGTAACGCATGTTATGTATTCCACCATTAACTTATGCCAGCGTCAAGGGAAGATAGGGGAATAAATCAAGCAATGGACCTGAAATAGGAACCAAATGCCAGGAATAAATCAAGAAGTGAAACCCCCACGATTTCTGTCCCTGACCATCAAGAAGAGTTTTCATTAAGAAATCAACTGATGGTGGTCTCTTACTGTGCATAATATTTGATCTTGTCGGGATGCCAGGTAAAATTGTTCTTTTGGCGGTGATTTTTTTTTTAAAGCTTAATTTTACCTGTTAGAACCGATGGGTTTTACAGTTGAATATTTATTGATTATGTTGTGTCGGGTTTTATGTCTCTTTATTGTACTTAATTCATTTTATGTTTGTTAAGAATTTGTGTGTCCTCATGAAATAATGTAATGGTTAATATATATGAATGGTGTTAATACATATACTATGTACTATATATATATATGTATATGTCCATATATGTACTTTCGGGCGGGTTCCGGCAGAGAATAGTTTAATTTAGAATCCTAGCTTTGGGAGTTAGGGGTAGGGGTTAAACTCCCCTTTTTCTGAAGCAGTAGGAAGGATTTTAACCTTCGACGTTCGGCTTACAAGGCCGACGCTCTGAGTGCTGAGCTACTAGTGCATTGTCATTCAATAATTTTATTTTCAACTAGTCCTGCAACAGGAGCTAGTACGAGGAAAATAGAGAAGTAGATGAAGGACGCGATCTGCCCCACAATAATGTAAGGGTGTTCAACTGGCATCCCTCCGATTCATGTGAGAATTACTACGTCTGCCACTAGGGTTCAAAATAGGATTTGGGAGAGTGGACGGAAAGTTAGGCTTCGCTGTTTCGAGGTTTGAAGAATGGGGACTAAGAAGAGGACGAGGATAGAGGAAAGCAGTGCTAGTACTCCTCCAAGTTTGTTAGGGATTGAACGTAGAATTGCGTATGCAAACAGGAAATATCATTCTGGCTTAATGTGGGGTGGCGTTACTAGTGGATTTGCAGGTGTGAAATTGTCTGGGTCGCCTAATAGGTTGGGGGAAAATAGGGCCAAAGAGGTCAGTGTAATTAAGAGAGCTGCAAAGCCTAGAATATCCTTATATGAGAAGTATGGGTGGAAGGAGATTTTGTCAGCGTCAGAGTTAATACCCGTTGGATTGTTTGATCCGGTTTCGTGGAGAAAAATAAGGTGAATCATGCTTATTGCCGCGATTACGAAGGGGAGAAGGAAATGGAATGTGAAGAATCGGGTAAGGGTGGCATTGTCAACTGAGAAGCCCCCTCAGATTCACTGTACGAGTGAGTTTCCAATATACGGAACAGCGGACAAGAGGTTAGTAATCACGGTTGCTCCTCAGAAGGACATTTGTCCTCATGGAAGAACATAGCCTACAAATGCTGTTATCATAACAAGGAGTAGGAGAACTACTCCCACATTTCATGTTTCTTTATTAAGGTGAGACCCGTAGTAGAGGCCCCGGCCAATGTGAAGGTAGATACATACAAAGAAGAAGGAGGCACCGTTTGCATGTATGTTCCGGATTATTCATCCGTAGTTTACGTCACGACAGATGTGTGCTACGGAGGAGAAGGCCGTAGAGATATCAGCGGTATAGTGCATAGCAAGAAATAGTCCTGTAAGGATCTGGGCAATTAAGCATAGTCCTAGTAGTGAGCCAAAGTTTCATCATGCAGAGATATTAGCGGGGGTTGGTAGGTCAATTACTGCGTCGTTAGCAATTTTAAATAGAGGGTGGGTTTTTCGTAAGTTTGCCATTACTGTTCTTGTAGTTGAATTCAACGATGGTTTTTCAAGTCATAAGTCCTGGTGAAAATCCTGGCGAGAACCATGTTAGCTCTTTGGTACACTTGTTTGTTGAGTATAATTTTAGGAATAGCTTCAGTCGCTTCTAATCCGATTCCCCATATCGCTGCCTTATTTTTAGTTTTGGTTGCTGGCGTTGGTTGTGGGAGTTTGGCAATTCATGGGGGTACTTATTTTGCTTTAATTTTGTTGATTATTTATTTAGGTGGGATACTAATTGTGTTTGTTTATTCAATGGCCTTAGCTTCTGATCCTTATTCGGAGGAGTGATGGGTCTGGTCAGCGGCGGGAGTTATGGGTACATTTATCTTTTTCGTGGCAGTCCTTGCAGGAATGTTTTGAGGGGGGTGGTATAAGGGGGCTCTGTACCTAACGGGGGACTATGCGGGGACATCAGTTCATTGCGGGGATGTATGGGGGATGGTTAATATTTACTCGACGGGGGGTGGATTCTTAATTCTGGGGGGGTTGGCTCTATTATTGGCATTATTTGTTGTGTTAGAGCTAGTCCGTGGATTAAGCCGTGGGGCACTTCGACCGGTCTAGAAGAACAGGAGGAGCGCAGTTATAGCGATTGTGAAAAAGAATAGGGAGAGGTAAGTTTTAATTATTCCCCGTTGGATATTACTTATTGTAGTAGCGAGGGGCTTATTTATAGTGGATACTGTTTTTGGGCCCACTTTTTCCATTCAGGTTTGGTCAACCATTTGGGTGGCGATTGTTTGTCCTAAAATAAGGTTTAGTTTAGGCATCATTCGATGGACTACTGCTGGGAAGAAACCTAGTATGTTTGAGAAGTGGTGAAGGTCAAGTTTCGGGAGCGTTTTAAATTGTTTAGTTGTTAGGGACGCGAGCTCTAGGGCCGTTAATACTCCAATTACTGTAACTAAAATAGCAGCTATTTTGAGTGTGGGGTGTATTGTTATAACAGGGGTCTTTAGAGGAAGGATATTAGAGGTAATCAAGAGGCCAGCTAGGATGCTTCCTCAGGCTAGTCGTTTGATTGGGTTAATTACTTCGGGGCTATTTTCATTGATGGGGGAGAGGGGGTTGAATCGGGGGTTTCCTATAGATACGAAGAAGATAACTCGCAGGCTATAGACTGCTGTAAATGATGTGGCGATTAGGGTTAGGGTTAGGGCTCAGGCGTTCAGGTAAGATGTGTTTAGTGCTTCGATGATAGCGTCCTTGGAGAAGAAGCCTGCTAGGAAGGGGGTGCCTGTTAAAGCAAGGCTCCCGATAGTTAAGCAGGAAGAGGTAAATGGGGCTAAGTGTTGTATTCCTCCCATTTTGCGGATATCTTGCTCGTCGTTCAGGCTGTGGATGATTGACCCGGAGCATAGGAAAAGTATAGCTTTAAAAAACGCATGTGTGCAGATGTGGAAGAAAGCAAGTTGGGGTTGGTTTAGGCCGATTGTTACCATCATTAACCCGAGCTGGCTTGATGTTGAGAATGCAACGATTTTTTTAATGTCGTTTTGCGTTAGGGCGCAAGTTGCAGTGAAGAGAGTAGTTAGGGCGCCGAGGCAGAGGCAGATTGTAGAAGCTGTTGGGTCATTTTCTAGCAGGGGGCTTAGGCGGATCAAAAGGAAGATTCCGGCGACAACTATTGTGCTTGAGTGAAGTAGTGCGGAGACTGGTGTAGGGCCTTCTATGGCGGATGGAAGCCAGGGGTGCAAGCCAAATTGTGCTGATTTTCCAGTTGCTGCTACGATTAAACCGATTAAAGGAAGTGTTAGGTTTATATCTTTTGTTAGTGTGAAGATTTGTTGTAGTTCTCAAGAGTTAGTGGTTATTGCGATTCATGCTATTGCTAGAATGAGGCCAATGTCCCCGACTCGGTTATATAAGACGGCTTGAAGTGCTGCGGTGTTGGCGTCAGCCCGCCCGTACCACCAGCCGATTAGGAGGAAAGACATAATCCCGACCCCTTCTCATCCGATAAACAACTGAAACATGTTGTTTGCTGTAACGAGAATTATTATAGCGATTAGAAAGATGAGTAGGTATTTGAAGAACCGGTCTTTATTGGGGTCAGCGTGCATATATCAGGAAGCAAACTCTAGGATGGACCAAGTTACGTAGAGGGCAATAGGAAGAAAAACAGTTGAGTATAAATCAAACTTAAGGCTAATATTGATATCAAAAAGTAATGTGTTTATCCAAACTAGGTTTGTGGTAACAGTTTCTGCTCCCTCATTGAGAAATAGAAAGAGGGGGAGGAGACTAACAAAGAATGCTATTTTAACAGCTGTTTTAATTTGAGTGGAGAGGGTCGGAAAAGGAGGGGGAGAGTTAACGAAAGTTGATATGGCAGGGATAGCTAATAGGATCAGTGAGAAGAATAGGCTTGATGTTATTATAAGTGGGGTGTAGGGCATAGCTGCTACTTGGATTTGCACCAAGAGTTTTTGGTTCCTAAGACCAATGGATGAGCTGTTATCCTTTAGAAGCTGTTCGAGTGAGCCATGGGGTTTAACCAAGGAGACGAAGATTAGCAGTCATCGTTGCTTCCGAGCCTCTCTCGGTGGATAAGGGGAATTTAACCTCTATCTCTAGAATCACAATCTAGCATTTTTGTTAAACTATATCTACAAGCTGTCCAACCTCAGATTAGTTCGGGTTTCAGAATAAGTAATAGAAGGGGGACCATATGGAGGGTAACAAGGAGATGCTCTCGTGAGTGCGTAGGGTTAATAGCAATTATGTGTGCGGGTAAAGGTCCTCGTTGTGTTATTAAGAATATGTAAAGGGAGTAGCCTGCTGTAATGAGGGTGCCTGTACCAGTTAATGCAAGGGTTCAGGGGGATCAGTTGAAGAGTGAGGATAAAATTATCAGTTCTCCTATTAGATTGGGGAGTGGGGGTAAAGCAAGGTTCGCCAAGCTAGCCAGGAATCACCATGAGGTTATTAATGGTAATGCCATTTGTATTCCTCGGGCTAAAATTATTGTTCGGCTGTGGGTTCGCTCGTAATTAGTGTTAGCGAGGCAGAAAAGTGCAGAAGATGTTAAACCATGGGCGATTATAAGAATTAAAGCGCCTGTGAATCCCCAGGGGGTCTGGATAAGAATACCTGCGGCGACTAAACCCATATGGCTAACAGATGAGTAGGCAATTAGGGATTTTAAGTCGGTTTGGCGTAAACAGATAGAGCCTGTTATGAGGACTCCTCAAAGGGCTAGGATAATAAATGGATAACTTAGTTCTTTGGTTAATGGTTCAAGTGAGGTTATTATTCGTATTATGCCGTATCCTCCAAGCTTGAGGAGAACCGCTGCTAGTACTATTGACCCTGCAATAGGGGCTTCTACATGGGCTTTGGGAAGCCAAAGGTGGGCTCCGTAAAGGGGTATTTTTACCAGGAAGGCAATTAGGCAGCCGGCCCACCAAATTTTATCCGCGTAAGTGGAAAGAGGAGAAATGGCAGCGTGTTGCAGGGTTAAAAGGGACAGGGAGCCTGTGGAGTTTTGTAAAAGGAGGAGTGCCACTAACAGAGGGAGAGATCCGGCTAGTGTATAGAATAAGAAGTATGTGCCTGCATTTAACCGTTCGGTTTGGTTTCCTCATCGGGTAATAATAAATAGCGTCGGGATCAAAGTAGCTTCAAACATTACGTAGAACATAATTAATTCTGTTGCGCCGAAGGCTAAGATTAGGAAAATTTGAAGGGATGTTAAGAGTAGGATGTAGGTCCGTTGCCGGTTTTCTGGCTCCGAGGCCATATGATTTTGACTAGCTAGAATTATTAGAGGAAGGAGTCAGCATGTTAAGACTAATAACGGGGTCGAAAGGGGGTCTGTGGCTATATAAAGGCTGAGGCATGTTCACCCTGTTTCAGCAGGTATTTTGAGTCAAGATAGGCTAATTAAAGCAATGATAAGGCTATATATAAGAGTAGTTGCCCAGAGTTTTTTATGGGGGGTTAATCAGGTGACAGGGAGGAGCATAATAGTTGGTAGAAGGACTTTTAGCATTGTAAAAGGTTAAGGCTCTGTAGGCGGTCTGTGCCATGTGTGCGGGCTGTGGCGACTAGCAGGGCTAGTCCGGCGCTAGCTTCACAAGCTGAGAAAGCTAGTAGCAACACTGGTGACGCTGCAAAGTTTGTTGAGTCTAGTTGTAAGGCTCATAAAGAGAGTGCTAGGAAGAGGGAAAGTATTATACCTTCAAGGCATAACAAGGCAGATAGGAAGTGGGTTCGGTGAAATGCTAGTCCAGCCAATCCTAGGAAAAACAGTGATGAGAAGGTAAAGTGGGTAGGAGTCATTAAGCGGTTATGGACTTAAACCATAAGTTTTTGAGCCGAAATCAAATGTTTTTCTTAAACTAACTGCTTATTCAGCTCATTCGAGCCCTCCTTGAATTCACTCATAAATTAAGCCTAGGGTTAGAAGACCAAGGATGGCGGATGCCCAGATGAACGTTGTTAGGGGGGATGAAAGCTGATCCCCTCATGGGAGAGGGAGGAGGAGAGCAATCTCTAGGTCAAATAACAGGAAGAGAATGGCTACGAGGAAAAATCGTAAGGAGAAGGGGAGGCGAGCTGACCCTAAGGGATCAAATCCACACTCGTACGGAGATAGCTTTTCATAGTCAGGGGTTATTTGAGGGAGCCAAAATGATACGATAGCTAGAATAATAGAGAGGGCAGTGGAAATAAGAATAACTGTCAGGAGTAAGTTCATTATCTTTCCTTGGACTTTAACCAAGACTGAGTGATTGGAAGTCACATGTACTAGCTTAATACTAGAAAGATTATGATCCTCATCAGTAGATAGAGATGTACAGGAAAAGCCAAACGACGTCTACGAAGTGTCAATATCAGGCGGCGGCTTCGAATCCAAAATGATGTTCGGATGTAAAGTGGTATTGGACTTGCCGTAGGAGGCAAACGGCGAGGAATGTTGAACCAATAATTACATGTAGGCCGTGGAAGCCTGTGGCAACAAAGAATGTGGCCCCATAAACCCCGTCTGCAATTGTAAATGGTGCTTCATAATATTCTATTGCTTGAAGGAAAGTAAAGTAGAAACCTAAAAGAATAGTTAGAGCAAGAGATTGAATTGCTTGTTTACGCTGACCTTCTATAATGCTATGATGGGCTCAGGTTACTGTTACTCCTGATGCAAGAAGGACAGCTGTGTTAAGCAGGGGTACTTCAAATGGGTCCAGGGTGGTGATTCCTGTAGGGGGTCAGCAGCCGCCTAGTTCAGGGGTTGGGGCGAGGCTGGAGTGGTAGAAGGCCCAGAAGAAGCCTAGAAAGAAGAAAACTTCTGAGGTAATAAAAAGGATTATACCGTAGCGCAGTCCTTTTTGGACTGGAGGTGTGTGGTGTCCTTGGAATGTGCCTTCTCGGATAATATCCCGTCATCATTGATACATGGTTAAAAGCAGGAGAATAAGTCCTAATGTTATAAGGGTGATTGTGTGAAAATGTATTCAGATTGCTAATCCTGAGGTTATTAGCAGGGCGGCGACGGCCCCTGTTAGTGGTCAGGGGCTGGGGTCTACTATATGATATGCATGTGCTTGGTGGGCCATTAAACGTTTTCTTGTAGATATAAGCTTAGGAGGAGAACAAATACATAGGCTTGAATTATTGCTACGGCGACTTCAAGGAGGGTAAGAAGGAATAACAGAACGGTTGTGGATAAAGCGACAGCTGGTATAATAGGTAAAAGCTGGAACGCAGCGGTTGCGATTAATTGAATGAGTAGGTGACCTGCCGTTAGGTTGGCTGTGAGTCGCACTCCTAGTGCGATTGGTCGAATAAAAAGGCTAATTGTTTCGATGATAATCAGGATAGGAATCAAAAGGGTTGGAGTTCCTTCTGGAAGTAGGTGGCCTAGGGCGTGGGTTGGTTGGTTTCGCATTCCTGTAATAACGGTTGCTAGTCATAGGGGAGTGGCAATGGCCATGTTTATAGAGAGTTGTGTAGTTGGCGTAAATGTATAAGGGAGAAGGCCTAACATGTTTAAGGTTAGGAGAAAAATTATCAAGGATATTAAGATAAGGGCTCAACGGTGGCCTAATGTTGGGATAGGCAGAAAGATTTGTTGTGTAAAGCGGTTTATAAATCAGCTCTGCAGGGTTAATGTGCGGTTATGAAGTCATCGGGCTGATGGCCGTGGGAACAGGGTTCAGGGAAGGCTTAGAGCAAGGGCGATTAGGGGGATGCCTAGGAAGACTGGACTTATAAATTGATCGAAGAAGTTAACTATCATGGTCAGTTTCAGGATTCTGTTTTTGGTAGTTTTGTGCTTTGAGGGGTTGGTTCATTAGGGAAGGAGTGTGCAAGGACTTTAGGGGGAATAATTGTTAAAAAGATAAACCAAGAAAAGACTAAGATGGCAAATCACGGTGCGGGGTTGAGTTGGGGCATTTCGCTAAGGGTGGTTGGGGGCCACCAGTCTTTAGCTTAAAAGGCTAACGCTAGACCCTATTTAGCTTCTTAGCGATGCGTCTTCAAGTATTAAAGAGGATCAGTTTTCAAAGTGTTCTAATGGGACGGCTTCAACCACGATAGGTATAAAGCTGTGGTTTGCTCCGCAAATTTCAGAGCATTGGCCATAAAACACCCCAGGTCGGGATGCAATGAAGGCTGTTTGGTTTAGACGTCCTGGGACTGCGTCCATTTTTACACCAAGGCTTGGGACGGCTCAGGAGTGGAGAACATCTTCTGCGGAGACTAAAACTCGAATAGGGGATTCCACAGGGATTACTATACGGTGGTCGGCCTCTAGGAGACGGAATTGACCTGGGGTTAGATCTTGGGTGGGGATCATGTATGAGTCGAAGCCTAGGTCTTCATAGTCTGTATATTCATAGCTTCAATATCATTGATGGCCCATGGCTTTGATTGTTAAATGGGGATCATTGATTTCATCCATAAGGTACAGAATTCGTAGGGATGGAAGTGCAATAAGGATAAGAATAATGGCTGGAAGGACTGTTCAAATGATTTCGATTTCTTGTGAGTCTAAAATAAATTTATTGGTTAGCTTAGTTGTTACTATGGCTACAATAATGTAAAGAACTAGTGTACTAATTAGGAAGACAATTATTAAAGCATGGTCGTGAAAGTGGAGAAGTTCTTCTATTACAGGGGAGGCTGCATCTTGAAATCCTAGTTGGGAGGGGTGAGACATGTGTTTAAGACACGCGGGGGTTTAACCCACGATTTTGCCTTGACAAAGCAATGTAATATCTTCTTTACTAGTGTCTTATTAAGAAAGTGACAGAGCGGTTATGTGGTTGGCTTGAAACCAATTTATGGGGGTTCAACTCCTCCCTTTCTCGTGGGGTTAAATGGTTTGTTTGATTTGAACGAAGGCAGGCTCTTCAAATGTGTGGTAAGGAGGTGGGCAGCCGTGAAGTCACTCAACGTTAGTTGATGTGAGTTCTACAGACAGAACTTCTCGTTTTGCAGCGAAGGCTTCTCAGATAATGAATAGGAACATAATTACGGCAATTAAAGAGATGAGGGAGCCGATAGAGGAAATTGTGTTTCATAGTGTGTAGGCGTCCGGGTAGTCAGAATATCGTCGAGGCATTCCTGCAAGACCTAGGAAATGTTGTGGGAAGAAGGTAAGGTTTACTCCAATGAACATAATCCCGAAGTGGATTTTTGTTCAAGTTTCATGAAGAGTATACCCTGAGAATAGAGGGAATCAATGAACGAAGGCTGCCATAATTGCGAATACAGCTCCTATTGATAGGACATAATGGAAGTGGGCTACTACATAATATGTATCGTGGAGTACGATGTCGAGAGAGGAGTTGGCTAACACGATACCTGTTAAGCCTCCTACTGTGAACAGGAAAATAAAGCCTAGGGCTCATAGGAGGGGAGTTTCTCATTTAATTGTCCCTCCGTGAAGAGTGGCGAGTCAGCTAAATACTTTTACACCCGTGGGAATCGCGATGATTATGGTGGCTGATGTAAAGTAGGCACGTGTGTCTACGTCCATTCCTACAGTAAACATGTGGTGGGCTCAGACGATGAAACCTAGAAGTCCGATTGCTATTATAGCTCATACCATACCCATATATCCGAATGGTTCTTTTTTACCTGAGTAGTAGGCTACGATATGGGAGATTATCCCGAAGCCTGGTAAAATAAGAATATATACTTCTGGGTGTCCGAAGAATCAGAATAAATGTTGGTAAAGAATTGGGTCACCTCCCCCGGCAGGGTCGAAGAATGTTGTGTTTAAATTTCGGTCTGTTAGAAGTATAGTAATACCTGCTGCAAGGACGGGTAGAGAAAGCAGCAGAAGAACTGCTGTAATAAGGACTGCTCACACGAAAAGTGGAGTTTGGTATTGTGAGATTGCAGGAGGTTTTATATTAATAATTGTTGTAATAAAGTTAATTGCCCCTAGAATTGATGAAACCCCTGCTAGATGGAGCGAGAAAATTGTTAGGTCAACGGATGCTCCGGCGTGGGCTAAGTTTCCTGCTAGAGGGGGGTACACTGTCCATCCTGTCCCAGCTCCAGCTTCAACTCCTGAAGATGCTAGGAGTAGAAGGAAAGAGGGTGGAAGAAGTCAAAAGCTCATATTGTTCATTCGAGGGAATGCTATGTCGGGGGCCCCGATCATAAGGGGGATGAGTCAGTTTCCAAAGCCACCAATCATAATTGGCATTACTATAAAGAAAATTATTACAAAGGCATGTGCTGTAACAATTACGTTATAAATTTGGTCGTCTCCAAGGAGAGAGCCGGGTTGGCTTAGTTCTGCTCGAATAAGAAGGCTTAGGGCTGTCCCTACTATTCCTGCTCAGGCACCAAATACTAAATAAAGGGTGCCAATGTCTTTGTGATTGGTTGAGAAAAATCAGCGTGTGATTGCCACAGGTAGGATGGCTGAGTTTTAAGCGGTGGATTGTAGCTCCATAGACAGAGGTTTGATTCCTCTTCTTATCAATAGTTCCGAGGTGTTATCATGTCAGATTGCAAATCTGAAGAAGCAGGTTAGCCGCCTGCCGGGGCTTTCCCCCGCCTATTTGTGTGAAGCTAGGCGGGGGAAAGTTAGATTGATGCTCGCTGGCTTGAGCGCTTAGCTGTTAACTAAGAGTTTGTAGGATCGAGGCCTATCTGTCTAGTAAGGCTTTAGCTTAATTAAAGTGTCTGCTTTGCATGCAGAAGATGTGGGTTAGTGTCCCGTAAGTCTTATCAGAGACTAGGAGATTTTCACTCCTGCTTAGGGCTTTGAAGGCCCTTGGTCTTAATTCTATCCTAAGTCTCTAGATGGTGAGAATAGTTGCCAAGGCGGGGGTAAGTGGAAGGAGGCAAATGGTTGCTGAAGTGGCGGCTGCCAGAGGTATGGTTTGGTGATTTGGGGCTAGGCGTCATGGGGTTGTTCCGGCTAGATTATTCGGGGATATTGTCAGTGTCATGGCGTGGGATAGTCGCAAATAGAAGTACAGGCTCAGGAGGGCCGAGAGGGCGGCCAAGGTGGCAGTTAGGCCTAGCTCTTGTTTAGTTAACTCTTGGAGAATCAGCCATTTTGGCATAAATCCTGTTAGGGGTGGGAGACCACCTAGGGATAGGAGAATTAGGGGAGTCAAGGAAGTTAGTGCCGGTGATTTGGTCCAAGAGGTAGCTAAGGAGTTAATATTTGTTGACTTGTTGGCTTTAAAAATTAAGAAGGTTGAGGAGGTTATCAGGATGTAAGTGATTAGGGTTAATAAAGTTAGTGAAGGGGAGAATTGGACAACTAGGATTATCCATCCTAGATGCGCGATTGATGAGTAGGCAAGAATCTTTCGCAACTGTGTTTGATTTAATCCTCCTCAGCCACCAATTAGAGTTGATGCCAATCCCAGAATAATGGGGATGGTTGAGTCAGTTGGTTGAATTTGTAGGAGGAGGGCAAATGGGGCCAGTTTTTGTCATGTGGAAAGAATCAGTCCGGTCGTCAGATCTAATCCCTGAAGTACCTCTGGTAGTCAGGCGTGAAGAGGGGCCAACCCAATTTTTAGGGCTAGGGCAAGGTAAATTATTATAGCAGGGAATGGGTGTGTAAGTTGGTAGATGTCTCATTGTCCTGTTAATCAGGCGTTTGTGGTGCAAGCAAACAGGATTGTCGTGGCAGCGGTGGCTTGAGTAAGGAAATATTTAGTGGTAGCTTCTACGGCCCGAGGGTGGTGGGTCTGAGCTATAAGTGGAATGATGGCTAGTGTGTTAATTTCCAGGCCTATTCAGGCCAAGAACCAGTGGGAGCTTGTGATGGTAACTGTAGTTCCTAGCCCAAGACCAAAAATTATGGTGGCGAGGATGTAAGGGTTCATTAGTAAAGGAAGGATTTTAACCAACATTTTTGGGGTATGGGCCCAAAAGCTTTACTTAGCTGACTTTACTAGGAAGTGGTGTAGTGGAAGCACTAAGAGTTTTGATCTCTTCAGGTAGGGTTCGAGCCCCTTCTTTCTAAGGAGTCGGAGGGACTTTAACCCTCATTTTTCACTCTATCAAAGTGGCCCTTTGCTTCAGGCACAACTCCGGGGCTATAAGTGAGGGGGAAGGCCCGAAAATGAAATGGGTACGGCAAGATGTCAAATAACTAGGGCCAGGGTCAGAGGGAGAAAGTTTTTTCAAATAAGGTGTATTAATTGGTCGTATCGGAACCGAGGGTAAGAGGCTCGCACTCAGAGGAATAGGGTGGACAGTATAGCCGCCTTAACTATTAGGCCTATAGAAGTGAGTTCGGGGGAGAAATGGTAAATTGTTGTTCCTAAGAACAGTGTGGCGGATAGCGTATTCATAAGAAGAATATTGGCGTATTCGGCAAGAAAAAATAAGGCGAAAGGGCCTCCAGCATATTCAACATTGAATCCTGAGACTAACTCTGATTCTCCCTCTGTGAGGTCGAAAGGGGCTCGGTTAGTTTCTGCCAGCGTAGAGATGTATCATATTGCAGCTAGAGGCCATGCGGGTAGGATTAGTCATGTTGCTTCTTGCGCGGTACTGAATGTTTGTAGAGTGAAGTTCCCTGTAAATACAACAGCGTTGAGGAGGATTAGTCCTAGGCTTACTTCGTAAGAGATGGTTTGTGCGGCAGCTCGGATAGCACCAATAAGGGCGTATTTTGAATTTGAGGCCCAGCCAGAACCTAAGATAGAGTAAACGGCAAGACTGGACAGGGCTAGGATGAAGAGAATCCCTAGGTTGAGGTCAGCTACTGAGAAGGGCATAGGCATGGGGGCTCACAGGGTAATAGCTAGGGTTAATGCTAACATGGGTGTGAGGAGAAATAAAATTGGTGATGAGGTGGAGGGGCGTACGGGCTCCTTTATGAATAGCTTTAGGCCGTCTGCAATTGGCTGTAGCAGGCCATAGGGGCCTACTACATTGGGTCCCTTTCGCAGTTGCATATAACCTAAAACCTTTCGTTCAACAAGGGTCAGTAGGGCTACTGCAAGCAACACAAAAATGGTGAGAATAAGTGGGTTGATAATAAGGGTTAAAATTATTTGGAGCATAGTTAAGAAGAGGACTTGAACCTCTGTGGTAAGGGCTTAGGCCTTTTGCAATCACCGGGCTCTGCCATCCTAACGTGCCGTTCTTTACGGCTTAAGGATATGTCCTTTTGCCTATTTTAGTTGTTTTCATTAGGTGAGGGGGAGGCGTTCTTGAAGAATAGGCCTCCTCTCTTCGGTCCTTTCGTACTAGAAGAGAACATTTCATAGATAGAAACTGACCTGGATTACTCCGGTCTGAACTCAGATCACGTAGGACTTTAATCGTTGAACAAACGAACCCTTAATAGCGGCTGCACCATTAGGATGTCCTGATCCAACATCGAGGTCGTAAACCCCCTTGTCGATATGGGCTCTAAAAGGGGATTGCGCTGTTATCCCTAGGGTAACTTGGTCCGTTGATCGGCTTGGCCGGATCTTTTGGTCAGAATTTCTGGTACTTAGACCTGTCGGTCTTAGTTCTGGGAGAAAAGTTCTCCTGCTCCTCATGGGGGTTTTTTGTTTCCCCGTGGTCGCCCCAACCGAAGACATTAGGGCAGGTATCCAATTGGCTTAGTTCCCTTAATTAGGTCTAATTAGCATGGTCTGCTTGCAGTCTAAAGCTCCAAAGGGTCTTCTCGTCTTATGTGTCTATCCCCGCTTCTGCACGGGGGGATCAATTTCATTGACTGGGAGAAGGAGACAGGTTGGCCCTCGTTATGCCATTCATACAGGTCTCCATTTAAGAAACAAGTGATTGCGCTACCTTCGCACGGTCAAGATACCGCGGCCGTTAAACTTTTTGTCACAGGGCAGGCGGGACCTCTTATACTTTTTTAGCAAGAGGCGGTGTTTTTGGTAAACAGGCGAGGCCGAAATATGTTTGCCGAGTTCCTTCTTCTCCTCTAGGTCTTTCCAGGTTAGCACTCCAGTGTAGGGTTAACGGTATTTGTTGGAAGGTTTTCTAGTTATCTGTTTATCTTTCCAATTCCCTCTTTGCTGGGGGCCGTTAATTTTCGGTAGGATGTCTGTTCTGATGTACACTTATGCTAGGAGAGAATCTTCATCTCTTATTACTCATATTAGCATTATCTCTACTATTTAAAAATAGAAGGGCCTGTTAGAATAAGGGGTGTAAAATTGGTTTATCAGTATTAAAGGAAATAGTAATGTTCGAGCTATAACGCTTTCTTCTAGGATGGCTGCTTTTAGGCCCACCTGAACATAAGGCCTTGATTTAATTTGATTTTTATCCTGCTAAAAAAGTTGTGTCTTTTTTCAAAGAAGCTGTCCCTTCTTTGACTAACTCTCTTCTCTTCTTTTTCTCTGATTAAGGCGGTTACCATAATAGGGGAAAGAAGGGAGGAGGCTGAACTTCTATTCATTTCTCAGGCAACCAGCTATTACTAGGTTCGGGAGGCTTTTCACCGCTACTCAAAGCTCTTCCCACTCTTTTGCCACAGAGAAGGGTTTGCCCTATTATCAGGCTGTCTTGGAGTAGCTCACCTAGTTTCGGGAAGTTAAACTAAAATTCATTTTGCTTAAGGATTACTGGCTAATTCATGATGCAAAAGGTACAAGTTTTAATCTTTGCTTTCTAGTGCTTTACTGGTTTATTTCATTTCTCTTTCAGCGTTCCCTTGCGGTACTTTCTCTATTGCGCCTTGTTCTTTTTCTGTCTCCCATACTAAAGGGGAAGAATGGTTTATTGGTTGTTTGTTAGTAACTTAGGGTGTAGTTATATGTTTAGGATGATAGTAATAGGTCGGGCTAGCTGTTTGGCTTCAGGGCAACCCGATTTGCACGGGTGTCTTCTCAGTGTAAGGGAGATGCTTTGCTATCTTAGCTATGCTCTGGTTAACCAAGTGCACCTTCCGGTACACTTACCATGTTACGACTTGCCTCCCCTTTATTAGATTAGTGGTTTTATTTAGTCTTTTTAGGGGTTTTGGGGAGGGTGACGGGCGGTGTGTGCGCGCTTCAGGGCCAGTTTCAGCAGGACACTCTATTTACTGCTTACTGCTAAATCCTCCTTCTAGTATACTTTTCATCATACTATCCGTGTGCCCGGATTTAGGGAATGTAGCCCATTTCTTCCCCTCTCATATGCTACACCTCGACCTGGCGTTTTAAGTTTTACTGATTATGCTCACTATGAGGCCTTCACAGGGTAGGCTGACGACGGCGGTATATAGGCGGGAAGAACAAGAGAGGGTGAGGTTTAACGGGGATTATCGGTTCTAGAACAGGCTCCTCTAGGTGGGTTTGAAGCACCGCCAAGTCCTTTGGGTTTCAAGCTAATGCTCGTAGTACCCTGGCGGATAAGTTATGTAAAGTTTTATCTAAGTTTACGGCTGAGCATAGTGGGGTATCTAATCCCAGTTTGTACCACAGCTTTCGTGGGGTCAGGAGAGTTAAAGCCACTTTCGTAGGGGGACTTCATATCCTCGGAAACGTACGACAGTCTTGAGGATGTTCGGCTTTAGTAAAAATTTTCCCTTAACCACTCTTTACGCCGTTGTCTGTCAACTTAGGCCTCTCGTATAACCGCGGTGGCTGGCACGAGTTTTACCGGCCTTCTTAGCTTTAACTAAGTCAAGTTTTCACTTATGGCTTAATGTTTATCACTGCTGAAATCCCTTGGGGGTGTGGCTTAGCAAGGCGTCATGGGCTGAGGTTCTGAGCCTGATACCAGCTCCTTGTTTCCGGTAGGGAACTTTAGGGCATTCTCACAGGGGTGCGGATACTCGCATGTGTAAGTTCAGCTAAAGCTGACAGTAAAGACAGGACCAAACCTTTGTGCTTGCGAGACCACTCTAAGGTCTGTCTTAACATCTTCAGTGTTATGCTTTAATTAAGCTACGCTAGC